GACAATAAGATTGCGTCTATTTTTTTTTTTTTTTTTTTTTTTATAGTTTAGTAATATTTTTAAAAAAAAATTTGAATTTTAAAAATAGAACTTATTTAAATTAAATAATACTTTTTAGTAATAATTTTTGTTAAGTATAGTTTAATTTAAAAATAATTAAAAATTTCTATATAGATCTATATAAATTAGTAAATTATCAATAATATATAAATATATAAATATATAATAATTCATAAGATTTATATTAATTTATATAAATCAAAAGAATTATTAGATAAATCTTTAAAATATAGATTTTTTTTTACCGTATTTGTAATTATTTTTGGATTGCGAAATTTTTTATTTAAATTGTTAACTATATAATAATATATTAAATATTTATATATATATAGATTATCTATTAATCTAGACTTAGTATACAAAAATGTTTTTTTAAAATTTATTAATTTTGAAATAAATACATTTTCTTTTTATCTATTTTTTTGTAATTGGCAAAAAAAAAAAAAATAGAAAGATTTTTTAATAGACCTTAAAATTGTCTTTAATTTAATTATGTTATTGGTATTAATTTTTTAATTAAATTTAAATATTTTGTTAATTTTTAATTATTTTTTTTTAAAAATTTTAATAAATTTATTAAAATTAATTTTATGTAGTTTGTTTAATTTGTATATTTATAAATTTATTAAATTTTGTAATTTTTATAACTTATTAAGATTTATAAATAATTGTGTAAATTTTGTACTAAAATGTAATATTATAATAAAAATTAATTGTTTTTAAATTATGTAAAAATTTAAAAATTTATGAATTAATATAAAAAATTAAATAAAATTTAATTTTTATTTTAATTTTTGAATGAAAATTAAATTAATAGGGGTTTATTTTTTATATTCAGAGTTCTAGTAATTAAATAAGTTTAGTAAGAAATTTATTTAATTGATTTTAAATTTATTTTAAAATCAATTATTTAAATAAAATTTTTAATTAGTGTAAATTAAAATTAATTATTTTTGATAAATTTATAAAGTTTTATTTTGGCTTAAAAATTTGTTATTAATTTGATTTATATGTAAATTTTTGTATGAATATGTATTAATTTTAAAAATTGGTATATTTACTATAATCGCAGTAATTAATTTTATTAATTAAAGAAATTTAGAAATAGCAATATTAAAAAGTATAGATTAAATTGGTGCCAGCAATCGCGGTTACACCAATTATACAAATGAATTTTTTTAGTAAAAGTTAAATTGATTTAATTTAAAAATAATTAAATTTATTAAGTGAAATTTTAAATTTAAAATTTTTATACAGTAAATAATTGAAGCTTAAAAATTTTAATTAAAAACTAGGATTAGATACCCTATTATTTAAAATGTAATTATAAATACTTAAGTAGTAATAGATAAGTTCTTGAAACTTAAAAAATTTGGCGGTATTTTAGTCTATCCAGAGGAACCTGTTTTGTAATCGATAATCCACGATGGACCTTACTTAAGTTTGTAATCAGTTTATATACCGTCGTTATCAGAATATTTTATAAGAATAATAATATTCAATAATTTTTATTAAAATTTATATCAGATCAAGGTGTAGCTTATATTTAAGTAACAATGGGTTACAATAAATTTATTTAAACGGATAAAATTATGAAAAAATTTTTGAAGGTGGATTTGGTAGTAAAATTATAAAGATAAATAATTTGATTTTAGCTCTAAAATATGTACACATCGCCCGTCGCTCTTATTATTAAGGTAAGATAAGTCGTAACATAGTAGATGTACTGGAAAGTGTATCTAGAATGACAATTTAAAGCTTATTTAGTAAAGCATTTCATTTACATTGAAAAGATTTTTGTGCAAATCAATATAAATTGATTAGATTTTATTTATTAATTTTATAAATTTTATTCAAAAGTATTAAAATCAATTATATTAGAAAAAGTTTTAGTATTGTTTAAAGAAAAAATAATTTTAATAATAGTTTAATAGTATTGTAAAAGAAAATTGAAATATTTTGAAAAATTTTTATTTTAAAAGAAAATTTAATTTATTGTACCTTGTGTATCAGCGTTTATTAAATAAAAAATATTTAAATATATTTTTCTCGATTTTAAAAGAGTTAGTATAATATAAAAGTTAATGTGATAAAATTATTTTAAATATTATATTAGAAATGAAATGTTATTCGTTTTTAAAGGTATCTAGTTTTTCGAGAAATAAATTTAATTTAGAAATTGTAAATTTATTTAAAAAATTTTTTTAATTAAATAATTTGTAATTTTAATATTTTATGGGATAAGCTATAAAATAAATTTTTATAAATAATAAATAAATTTAAAAAATATATGCTTAGAATTAGCAATTATTAAAAATTGTGTTATAATTTATTTTATAAATTAAATTATTTATTATATTTTAAATTTTTATCGAAATATTAATTTTAATTTTTAAAATTAAGTAATAATGATAGAATTAGTATATTTTATTGTAAAATAAATTTAAGTGATAAGTTTAAATAAAGAATTCGGCAAAAATAATATCCGCCTGTTTAACAAAAACATGTCTTTTTGAATTAAATTTAAAGTCTAACCTGCCCACTGAAAAATTTTAAATGGCCGCAGTATTTTAACTGTGCAAAGGTAGCATAATCATTAGTCTTTTAATTGAAGGCTGGAATGAATGGTTGGACGAGATATTAACTGTTTCATTTAAATTTTTTATAGAATTTTATTTTTTAGTCAAAAAGCTAAAATTTATTTAAAAGACGAGAAGACCCTATAAATCTTTATATTTTATTTATTTTAATTATAAAGATTATTTTTATTATAATAAATTAAAATATTTTATTGGGGTGATATTAAAATTTAAAAAACTTTTAATGATTTAAATCATTAATGTATGAATATTTGATCCATTTATAATGATTAAAAATTTAAGTTACTTTAGGGATAACAGCGTAATTTTTTTGGAGAGTTCATATCGATAAAAAAGATTGCGACCTCGATGTTGGATTAAGAGATAATTTTGGGTGTAGCCGTTCAAATTTTAAGTCTGTTCGACTTTTAAATTCTTACATGATCTGAGTTCAAACCGGCGTAAGCCAGGTTGGTTTCTATCTTTAAAAAATTATAATATTTTAGTACGAAAGGACCAAATATTAGAATAATTTTATTTTAAAATAGAATAATATTAATTAATATAACTATTTTGGCAGATTAGTGCAATAAATTTAGAATTTATCTATGTAATATTTATTACAAATAGTACTTGTTTTATATAGAATTGATTATGTCTTTGATTGGAAGTTTATTATTAATTATTTGTGTATTAGTAAGTGTAGCTTTTTTAACATTATTAGAACGTAAAGTTTTAGGTTATATTCAAATTCGTAAGGGTCCTAATAAAGTTGGTTTAATAGGAATTCCTCAACCTTTTTGTGATGCGATTAAATTATTTACAAAAGAACAAACTTATCCTTTATTATCAAATTATTTAAGCTATTATATTTCACCTATTTTATCATTATTTTTATCTTTAGTTGTTTGAATATGTATACCTTTTTTTGTAAAGTTATATTCTTTTAATTTAGGTGGCTTATTTTTTTTATGCTGTACAAGATTAGGGGTTTATACTGTAATAGTAGCAGGTTGGTCATCTAATTCAAATTACGCCTTATTAGGGGGATTGCGGGCTGTTGCTCAAACTATTTCGTATGAAGTTAGTTTAGCATTAATTTTGTTATCTTTTGTGTTTTTAATTGGTGGTTATAATTTTTTATATTTTTATTACTATCAAACTTATATTTGATTTTTATTTATTTTATTTCCTATAGCTTTAGTTTGATTAACAATTTCTTTGGCTGAGACTAATCGTACTCCTTTTGATTTTGCTGAAGGGGAATCTGAATTAGTTTCAGGGTTTAATGTGGAGTATAGAAGAGGTGGATTTGCGTTAATTTTTTTAGCCGAATATGCAAGAATTTTATTTATAAGAATATTATTTTGTGTAATTTTTTTAGGTTGTGATGTATTTAATTTGTTATTTTATTTAAAATTAATATTAATTTCATTTATTTTTATTTGAGTTCGGGGAACTTTACCCCGATTTCGTTATGATAAATTAATATATTTAGCATGAAAATGTTTTTTATCTTTTTCGTTAAATTATTTATTATTTTTTATTGGTTTAAAAATCTTTCTATTTTCTTTGTTATTGTGAATTAAAATTAGTAATAAATTAAGTCAATAGAAAGGAAAATTTCTATCTTATGTTTTCAAAACATACGCTTGTTCAAGCTCATTAACTAATTTAATAAATTATCTCATCATTTGTTTACTAAAGGGTTTACAAGATAATATAAAAAATAAATAACGGTTAAAATTTGTCCGATTAGAACGTAAGGTTCTTCAACAGGACGAGCTCCAATTCATGTTAATAAAATTACTGTCACTACTATAATTCAAAATAAAATTTGGTTAATAGGGTAGAATTGAATTCCTCGAAATTTTCTTAAGCTGTAAAATGGTAAAATTATTAAAATTGCAATTGAAAGGACTAAAGCAATTACTCCTCCTAATTTATTAGGGATTGATCGAAGGATTGCGTAAGCGAATAAAAAATATCATTCTGGTTGAATATGAGCTGGTGTTACTAATGGGTTAGCAGGGATAAAATTATCAGGGTCTCCTAATAGGTTAGGGTTGATTAAAATTAAAGAAATTAATAAAAAAATTATGATAATGAATCCGACGATATCCCTATAAGTAAAGTAAGGGTGAAATGGAATTTTGTCTCTGTTTGAATTTAATCCAATAGGGTTATTTGATCCTGTTTGATGGAGAAATAAAAGATGAATTATAGTTATTGCTAAAACAATAAAAGGTAGAATAAAATGAAATGTAAAAAATCGAGTTAAGGTTGCGTTATCAACAGCAAATCCTCCTCAAACTCATTGAACTAAATCAATTCCTAAGTAAGGCACGGCGGATAATAAATTTGTAATCACTGTTGCTCCTCAAAAAGATATTTGTCCTCAGGGTAATACATAACCTATAAATGCAGTTCCTATTACTAAGAATAAGATGATTACCCCAATTATTCATGTTGGGGTAAATAAATAAGATCCATAATAAATACCACGCCCTACGTGTAAATAAATACAAATAAAGAAAAAAGAAGCACCATTAGCGTGTATTGTTCGTAATAATCATCCATGATTTACATCTCGGCAAATATGGTTAACTCTGTTAAAAGCTAGATTTACGTCAGCGGTGTAATGTATAGCTAAGAATAACCCTGTTAAAATTTGGATAATTAAACATAAACCAAGTAAAGATCCAAAATTTCATCATCTTGAAATATTAATAGGGGCAGGTAAATCAACTAATGCGTTATTAGCAATTTTAAATAAAGGGTGGGAAGTTCGTAAAGGTTTGTTCATTAATTTATAATTCGTAAAGGTCCCTTGAATATTTTAGTAATTTTAACGATAACAATCAAAGTAATTAATAAATAATTTATTAAAAGAATTGTAATTAAATTAGTGGGGAAATTGTATAATTTATTTAAAGATAAAGAATTTTCTGTAAAGTAAGAATAATTTGAGGAAATTATTTCTATTTCGTTATTTAATAAAAAAAATCTTGTTGAGGGTTTGTCTATAATAAATGTTAAAATTAAAAGTATTAAAAATAATGATATTGAAATTAAAGTTAGTTTAATTGATAGATTAAATATTTCGTTTGAGGTTAAAGATGTAACATAAATAAATAAAACTAATATACCCCCTAAGAAAATTAAAAATAAGATATAAGAAAATCAAAATGTTTTTGTTATTAATCCTGTAATTAAAGAAATTAAAATTGTTTGAATTAAAAGTGTTAACCCTATAGCTAAAGGATGAATTATATTTATGAAAATAATTGAAGTTAATAAAATTAAAGAATATAGAATTAATTGAAGAATTTCAAGAGGTAGTTTATGTAAAATATTAATTTTGGGGATTAATGAAAAAGAAATTCTTTTCTCTTGAAGTTTTAAAAGAATTAATCTTATTTTTGATTTACAAGACCAATGTTTTTATTAAACTATTAAAACTAATGATTATAATTTTGTATTGAAGTTTACCAATAATTTTATTTATTTGTGGGTTATTTTGTTTTGTTTCAAATCGAAAACATTTATTATCAATACTTTTAAGTCTTGAATTTATTGTTTTAATTTTATTTTTTATACTTTTTATTTATTTAAATACTGTAAGCTATGAAAATTATTTTAGTATAATATTTTTAACTTTTAGAGTTTGTGAAGGGGCTTTAGGTTTATCAATTTTGGTATCAATAATTCGAACACATGGAAATGATTATTTTCAGTCTTTTAGAATTATATAATGTTAAAATTGATTTTCTTTTTAGTATTTTTATTGCCTCTTTGTTTTATTAATAATATGTTTTGAATGGTGCAAGTTTTATTATTTTTTATTAGTTTTTTATTTTTATTAATAAATAATTTTATAAATTATTGAATAAATATTTCTTATTTTTTAGGGTGTGATATACTTTCTTATGGGTTAGTTTTATTAAGATTATGAATTTGTTCTTTAATATTAATAGCAAGAGAAAGAGTTTATAAGTATAATAATTATAAAAATTTATTTTTGTTAAATATTATTTTATTGTTATTATTATTAGTTTTAACTTTTAGAAGAATAAATTTATTTATATTTTATTTATTTTTTGAAAGAAGATTAATTCCGACTTTGTTTTTAATTTTAGGTTGAGGGTATCAACCTGAACGATTACAAGCTGGAATTTATTTATTATTTTATACTTTATTAGTTTCATTGCCCATACTAATTGGTATTTTTTATTTAATAAATAAAATAGGAACAATAAATTTTTATTTAATAAATAATTTTATATTTGATTATGATTTATTATACTTTTGTTTAGTGTGTGCATTTTTAGTAAAAATACCAATATTTTTAGTGCACTTATGATTACCAAAAGCTCATGTTGAAGCTCCGGTTTCTGGTTCAATAATTTTAGCCGGGATTATATTAAAATTAGGGGGTTATGGAATATTACGAGTGTTAGCAATTTTACAAACAATAAATTTAAAGTATAGTTTTATTTGAATTAGAATTAGATTAGTTGGGGGTGTTTTAGTAAGATTTGTATGTTTACGTCAAACTGATCTGAAAGCTTTAATTGCTTATTCTTCAGTAGCTCATATAGGGATTGTATTGGCTGGACTTTTAACCATGTCTTATTGAGGGTTGTGTGGATCTTACAGATTAATAATTGCTCATGGATTATGTTCTTCAGGTTTATTTTGTTTAGCTAACGTATCTTATGAACGTTTAGGGAGACGAAGTTTATTAATTAATAAGGGGCTATTAAATTTTATACCGGCGATAGCTTTATGATGATTCTTACTAAGATCTGCTAATATAGCAGCTCCCCCTACATTAAATTTATTAGGAGAAATTTCTTTATTAAATAGAATTGTTTCTTGGTCGTGAGTTTCTATAATTATACTTTCTTTTTTATCTTTTTTTAGAGCTGCCTATACACTATATTTATATTCATTTAGTCAACATGGAAAAATTTTTTCTGGTGTTTATTCTTTTAGAAGAGGTAAAATTCGTGAATATTTATTAATATTATTGCACTGATTACCTTTAAATTTATTGATTATAAAAAGAGATATATGTTTATTATGATTGTATTTAAATAGTTTAAGAAAAATACTAATTTGTGGTGTTAGTGATATGAAGTATTCATTTTAGATCGTGAAATATTTATCTATTTGTAGAATTAGATTTTTGAATTTAATTTCTATTAGAATAACATGTTTTTTTTCTAGACTTTATTTTTTATTAAATAATTTAGTTTATTTTATTGAGTGGGAAGTAGTTTCTTTAAATTCTATGTCAATTGTAATAACTTTTTTATTTGATTGGATAAGTCTATTATTTATATCTTTTGTATTAATAATTGCATCTTTAGTAATTTATTATAGAAAAGAGTATATAGGAGGGGATATTAATATAAATCGGTTTATTATATTAGTTTTAATATTTGTTTTATCTATAATACTATTAATTATTAGCCCGAATTTAGTAAGTATTTTATTAGGGTGAGATGGATTAGGATTGGTTTCTTATTGTTTAGTTATTTATTTTCAAAATATTAAGTCCTATAATGCGGGTATATTAACAGCTTTGTCAAATCGAATTGGGGATGTAGCGTTATTGTTGGCTATTGCGTGAATATTAAATTATGGGAGATGAAATTATGTATTTTATTTAGAAGTTATACAAAATGAATATGAAATACAATTAATTGGGTCTTTAGTGATATTAGCTGCTATGACGAAAAGTGCACAAATTCCGTTTTCTTCTTGGTTACCCGCTGCTATAGCTGCTCCGACTCCTGTTTCTGCTTTAGTTCATTCGTCAACATTAGTAACTGCGGGGGTTTATTTATTAATTCGTTTTAATATTTTATTAAGAAACTCATGAATAGGTCAGTTTTTACTTTTAATATCTGGTTTGACTATATTTATAGCAGGGTTAGGGGCTAATTTTGAATTTGATCTGAAGAAAATTATTGCGTTATCTACTTTAAGCCAATTGGGGTTAATAATAAGAATTTTATCAATAGGTTTTTATAAATTAGCAATGTTTCATTTGTTAACTCATGCTTTATTTAAGGCATTATTGTTTATATGTGCGGGGGCAATTATTCATAATATAAATAATTCACAAGATATCCGTTTAATAGGGGGGTTAAGAATTCATATGCCCTTGACTTCAGCTTGTTTTAATGTTTCAAATTTGGCTTTGTGTGGGATACCATTTTTAGCGGGGTTTTATTCAAAAGATATGATTTTAGAGATTGTAATAATTAGAAATGTTAATATATTTTCTTTTTTTTTATATTTTTTTTCAACCGGATTGACTGTATGTTATTCATTTCGATTAGTTTATTATTCAATGACTGGGGATTTAAATTGTAGAAGTTTAAATGTATTAAATGATGAGGGTTGAGTAATATTACGAGGAATGATAGGTTTATTAATCATAAGAATTATCGGGGGTAGAATATTGAATTGGTTAATTTTTCCTGTTCCCTATATAATTTGTTTACCTTTTTTTTTTAAATTATTAACTTTATTTGTATGTATTTTTGGAGGGGTAACTGGTTACTTAATTTCGGTTAGAAATTTATATACAATTAATAAATCAATAATTTTTTATAATATCACAAATTTTATGGGTTCAATATGGTTTATACCTTATATCAGAACTTACGGAATTATTTTTTACCCGTTAAATTATGGACAAATTGTTGGGAAAAGATTTGATCAAGGTTGATCAGAATATTTTGGTGGTCAACATTTGTACCAAAAATTAATAAATTATTCTCAAACTTTATTTTTAATTCATAATAACAACTTAAAAATTTATTTAATATTATTTGTATTTTGAATTTTAATTTTAATAAATTTTTTATTATTTTTATATTTAAATAGCTTATAACTAGAGTATGACACTGAAGATGTTAGGGAGATTAATTAATCTTTAAATATAGTGAATTTATTTTAGTAATTTATAAAAATAATAAAAATTTTATTTTTACAATGAAAATGTAAAGTTTTATTTTAAACTATATAAATAGAAGTATAAATGGAATTTAACCATTAAAAGAAAAAAGTTAGCAGCTTTTACTTGATCACCATACTTCCTTAATTGGAGTATAAACTCAATTCTATCATTAACAGTGATAAGCCTCTAATTTGGCTTCAATTAAAGAATAAGGGTAAAATTACCTAAGATTAGGTCGAAACTAAATGCAATAAATCGCTTCATATTCAGTTTGTACAGGTGTGTACTCATATTATGAGTATATATATAAGGTAGATTGAAAAATCAATACTTTTTAAATGCAAATCAAATGTTATAATTAACTACAACCCTGTAATTTATTAAGAGGATCAGTTTAATATACCCTGATTTCATTCATGATATAAACCAATTAATAAAATTAAAATAAAAATAATTGAAGTAATTGATCAAACTATTAAATTTGAAAATTTAAAAATAATAATTATAGGAAGAATTAAAGCAATTTCAACATCAAAAATTAAAAAAATAATTGTGATTAAAAAAAATCGTAAAGAAAAAGGAAGTCGAGAAGATGATTTTGGGTCAAATCCACATTCAAATGGAGATCTTTTTTCTCGGTCTACTAAAGTTTTTTTTGATAAAATTGAAGCTAAAATTATAACAATAAACGAAATTATTATAATTGTTGAGGCAATGACAAGAATTGAAAAAATTATCAATACTATTAATTTATAGGCCTTATGATTGGAAGTCATATATACTTTTATACTATATTGATATAATAAATTTATTAACCTCCTCATCAGTAAATTGTGATATATAAAAATAATCAAACTACATCAACAAAATGTCAATATCATGCTGCTGCTTCAAATCCAAAGTGATGATTTTTAGAAAAATGATTATTTAAGTGTCGTAATAAACAAATTAACAAAAATGTTGTTCCAATAAGGACGTGTACCCCATGAAATCCTGTAGCTATAAAAAAGGTTGATCCATAAACTGAATCAGCAATTGTAAAAGGAGCTTCAATATATTCGTAGGCTTGAAGTATTGTAAAATAAACTCCTAAAAGAACAGTAAAGAATAAACCTTGGGTAGTTTGTGAGTGGTTTCCTTCTATTAGACTATGATGAGCTCATGTAACAGTAACCCCTGATGTCAATAAAATTGCGGTATTTAATAGAGGAATTTGAAAGGGGTTAAAAGAAATAATTCCAGCTGGGGGCCATGATGCACCTAATTCAATTGCAGGAGATAAGCTTCTGTGAAAAAATGCTCAAAAGAATCTAACAAAAAATAAAATTTCTGACAAAATAAATAAGATTATACCTCATCGTAAACCAATTGTTACTGGGAAAGTGTGTAAACCTTGATAAGTTCCTTCTCGAGAAACATCTCGTCATCATTGATAAACAGTTAAAATTGTGATAATATTTCCTAAAAAAAATAATGATGTATCATATTGATGAAATCATTTAATTATACCTGAAACAGTTGTTATAGCTCCGATTGCTCCTGTTAGGGGTCATGGTCTGTAATCAACTAAATGAAAAGGGTGATTTGAATGTGTAGACATTTAATTACAATAATTATATATATATATAACTATTATAATAAACATTTAATTAACTTCTCTAGAGTATAGTGTTCTTAAAACAGCAAATACGTAGGATTGAATTATAGCTACAGCTGATTCAAGAACTAGTAGAGCGATTTGAGCTACTAATAAAAAAGTAACTAATATATAAGATATAGAAGGACCTGTATTTCCTAGTAGAGTTAATAATAAATGACCTGCAATTATATTTGCGGTTAATCGAACGGCTAAAGTTCCTGGTCGGATTACATTTCTAATTGTTTCAATACAGACTATAAAAGGTATTAAAACTGCCGGAGTTCCTTGAGGGACAAGGTGAGCAAATATATGTTGAGTGTGATTAATTCACCCGTAAATTATGAATGATAATCATAAAGGTAAAGCTAATGAAAGTGTTAGTGTTAAATGGCTTGTTCTTGTAAAAATATATGGGAATAAACCTATGAAGTTATTAAATAGAATAAGAGAAAATAAAGAAATGAAAATAAAAGTTGATCCATTATGACCTGTGGGACCTAAAAGAGTTTTAAATTCTTTGTGTAATGTGGATAAAATTGTATTTCAAAAAATATTATAACGAGAAGGTATTAACCAATAAATAGAAGGGATTATTAAAAGGCCTAAAAATGTTCTTATTCAATTTATTGATAAACCAAAAATTGCTGATGGGTCAAATACAGAAAATAAATTTGTTATCATTTTCAATTTATTGAATTTAAATTAATATTTTTTAATTCATTTGATTTAGGAGATGAAGGCATATAAGCGTAATAATTTACAGAACAAAATAAAATAAAAGTGATAGAAAAAATAAAAAATAAAGTTAATCATTTAATTGGAGCTATTTGTGGGATTAAAAAATATTAATAAAATAATAATAATTTTAGTTTGACATACTAATGTTATACCTTTAACTAATTTTTTTTATATATATATATATATCATTAGAAGTAAGTGCTAATTTACTATAAAATGGTTTAAGAGACCAGTACTTGCTTTCAGTCATCTAATGAAGAATTTACATTATTAGAAATTCATTTAATAAAATAATTTACAGGAACTCTTTCAATTACGATTGGTATAAAACTGTGATTAGCCCCACAGATTTCTGAACATTGACCATAAAATAATCCGGGGCGGTTAATAAAAAAATTGGTTTGATTTAAACGTCCTGGGGTTCCATCAACTTTTACACCTAAAGCTGGGATTGTTCATGAATGAATTACATCTGCTGCGGTTACTAAAATTCGAATTTGAGAATTTATAGGTAAAACAATTCGGTTGTCTACGTCTAATAAACGAAACCCATCATTTGAGATTTCATTTGTAGGAATTATATATGAGTCAAATTCAACATCATTAAAATCTGAATATTCGTAACTTCAATACCATTGGTGGCCGATTCTTTTTAAAGTTACTGAAGGTTCATTAATTTCATCTAATAAGTATAATAGTCGTAAAGAAGGAAATGCAATAAATAATAAAATAATGGCTGGTAAAATTGTTCAAATTATTTCAATTAATTGGCCATGAAGAAGAAATCGGTTAATATAATTATTAAAAAATAATATAAATATTAAGTACCCAACTAAAACAGTAATTATTACTAAAATCAATAAAGCATGATCGTGAAAAAAAATTAATTGTTCTATTAAAGGAGAAGCTCTATCTTGTAGGCCTAAATTAGCTCATGTTGACATTAATTTTCTAATAAAAGTAAAAATCCTTTATATATGGAGCTTAAATCCATTGCACTAATCTGCCATATTAGAAATTAATTAGTTAATAAAGGTAATTCAGAATAACTATGTTCAGCAGGTGGAGTATTTTGGTATCATTCAATTGAAGAATTTAATTGAATTGGGTAAATAACTTGACGTTGGGAAACTAAACTTTCTCAAATAATATAGAAAAAAAATAAAATTCCTAGTAAAGAAATAGATGAACCGATAGTTGAAATTACATTTCAGGTTGTGTAAGCATCAGGGTAATCTGAGTAACGACGAGGCATTCCCGCTAACCCTAAGAAATGTTGAGGGAAAAATGTTAAATTTACTCCAATAAATATAATAATAAATTGACTTTTTAATCATTTATTATTTATAGTCAATCCAGTAAATAAAGGATATCAATGGACAAATCCTGCTATAATAGCAAATACAGCTCCTATTGATAAAACATAATGAAAATGGGCAACAACATAGTATGTGTCATGTAAAATAATATCTACAGATGAATTTGCTAAAACAACTCCGGTTAATCCCCCAACAGTAAATAAGAATACAAATCCTAAAGCTCATAAAATAGCTGGGGAGTAAGAAAGTTGAGTTCCGTGTAATGTAGCAAGTCAACTAAAAATTTTAATACCCGTAGGAACTGCAATAATTATAGTGGCTGATGTAAAATAAGCTCGGGTATCAACATCCATTCCAACTGTAAATATGTGGTGGGCTCACACAATAAATCCTAATAACCCAATTGCTAATATTGCGTAAATTATTCCTAAAGATCCAAAAGTTTCCTTTTTACCCGATTCTTGGCTAATAATATGAGAAATTATTCCAAATCCAGGTAAAATTAAAATGTAAACTTCTGGGTGACCAAAAAATCAAAATAAATGTTGGTATAAGATTGGGTCTCCTCCTCCGGCAGGGTCAAAAAATGATGTATTAAGGTTTCGGTCTGTTAATAGTATTGTGATAGCTCCTGCTAAAACAGGGAGGGATAAAAGAAGTAATAAAGCTGTAATTACAACAGATCAAACAAATAAAGGTATTCGGTCTAAAGTGATTCCTGAAGATCGTATATTAATTACAGTTGTAATAAAATTTACAGCTCCAAGAATTGAGGAAATCCCGGCTAAATGTAAAGAAAAAATAGCTAAATCAACCGAAGCCCCACCGTGAGCAATTCCTGCCGATAGCGGGGGGTAGACTGTTCATCCTGTTCCGGCTCCGTTTTCAACCATTCTTCTGACTAATAATAATGATAAAGCAGGAGGTAATAATCAAAATCTTATATTATTTATTCGAGGAAAGGCCATATCTGGGGCCCCTAACATTAAAGGTACCAGTCAATTTCCAAATCCTCCAATCATAATAGGTATTACTATGAAAAAAATTATAATAAAAGCATGGGCAGTAACAATTACATTGTAAATTTGATCATCTCCAATCAAAGCTCCAGGGTGACCCAATTCAGCCCGAATTAAAATTCTTAAAGATGTTCCAACTATTCCTGCTCAAGCACCAAAAATAAAATATAATGTTCCAATATCTTTATGATTTGTTGAAAATAATCATTGTCGCGATTAAGTGGCTGAAGTTAGGCGATAGATTGTAAATCTATTTATAAGAAATTTTCTTCTTAATCAATTGATTAGTAAATTTTTTAAATCGGTCTTATAGTCAATAATGACATCAAACTGCAATTTTGAAGGAGTAATATATTACTAAGGCTTAAAGGATTTCCTATATTTACAGCTTTGAAGGCTATTAGTTTTATTTAACTTAAAGCCTTTAACCTAAAATATAGAATAAAATATTGAAATTATGAATAACCCAAAAATTGATAAAAATGTACAAATTAAGTATAATTTTGTACTAAAATTGTTGATTTGGGTGCTAATGACTCAATTATTTTCGTAATAATTTAATATAAATGCTGAGTAACAAATACGGAGGTAAAAAAATAATGTAATTAAAGTTGATATTAATAAAATTATTAGTTGAAAATATTGGTTACAAAAAGTCAATTGTTGAATTACAATTCATTTTGGTAAAAATCCTAAAAATGGGGGTAGTCCTCCTAAAGATAAAAAATTTATAAATAAAGTAAATTTTATAACTTTTCTTTGTATAAATCAGGAGAATAATTGATTTAAATGAAATAATTTAAAAATATTAAACATAAAAGATAAAATAAATGATAAAAAAGAATAAAATAAAAAATAAATTATTCAAATTGACTCATTAATTATTAAAGCTCTTAATATCCAACCTAAATGATTAATAGAAGAAAAAGCTATTAATTTACGCAATGAGGTTTGGTTTAAACCTCCAATTGCTCCGATAATTACTGATAAAATTACTCTAATAATTAATAAATTTTTTAAATTTAAATAGGAGATTAATATTAATGGGGCAATTTTTTGTCATGTCATTAAAAGAAGGGCGTTTATTCAAGTTAATCCTTCTATTAAATTAGGGAATCAAAAATGAAAAGGAGCCGCTCCTCTTTTTAGCAATAAAGTTGATAAAATAATTATTGAAGTAAAAGAATTATTAATTTCAATTATTATTCTGTTATTAAGTATCAATAAAATTACTGAAAACAATAAAACAGTTGAGGCTAAAGCTTGGGTTAAAAAATATTTTAAAGAAGCTTCAGTTGATTTAAAATTATTATTATCTCTTATTAGGGGAATAAAAGACAACAAATTAATTTCTAAACCTATTCATGCTCCTAACCAAGAGTTAGAGGTTACCGTAATTAATGTTCCGATAATTATTATTATAATAAATAAAATTTTTGAAGAATTATTAAAAATTAAAAAGAAAAGGATTAAAACCTTTATAAATGGGGTATGAACCCAGTAGCTTAATTAGCTTATCTTTTTATATTTTGGTGTACGATGCACAAAAGTTTTTGATACTTTTAGTAATAGTTTAATTCTATTAAATATAAAGTCTTTGTAAAAAAAACAATAAAATTAATCAATGAATGTAGAATTCTACATAATTTACCCTATCAAGGTAATCCTTTTTATCAGGCAATTCATT